ACAATTAAAAAGCCGAGTTTCATGTCGTAAAGCAATGAAAAAAGCTATTGAATTAGCTGAACAGGCGAATACAAAAGGAATTCAAGTACAAATTGCAGGGCGTATCAACGGAAAAGAAATTGCGCGTGTTGAATGGATCCGAGAAGGTAGGGTTCCTCTACAAACAATTCGAGCTAAAATCGATTATTGTTCCTATACTGCTCAAACGCTTTATGGGGTACTGGGAATCAAAATTTGGATATTTGGAGACGGGGAATAATAAACCTTTACTTGACTTGTTTTGATTTTTATGTTGTAACCCCGAACAGAAACTAACAAACTTTTTAAGTCGTTTTCTCTTGAATAAAAAAAATGAGCAATTCTAGCAATTTTAAATTCTATTCTATAGGGTTGAATAAAAATGCGATTGAGAATTTCATCTTGATATAATTGCCATGCTTAGTGTGTGACTCGTTGGTTTTTTATTTTTAGGGTTCAAATAAAAAAAAGAGGGTACCGGCCCATATTAAAATAATAATAATTGAATCAATAAGTAAAACTAAGAGGTATAGAACGAATAACTAACTCATCGCTTCACATTATCTCGATCAAAAGAACCAGTCAAGATATAATAGATTGGTGATATCATTGGAGCAACTGAAATATTTCTTTTCTAAAATCTAAAAAAAAAAAAAAAAAAAAAAAAAAAGAAAGCGGATTACTGATTAGAAATTGTAAAGCAAACAAAAGTATCTAGATAAATGGAAAGATGAGATAAAGAGAGAAAATAAATGAGAGAAAAGAAATCTCAATGAAATGATATACGATTCCAATATATAACATGTAAGGTCTATGCGTCATCTAAGAAAATCCTAAAATAAAAAAGGCAGTGTAAAAAAGCATCAATACTGATTGATCCATAATTAAACGAATCCATTCATAGAAGAAAAAAAAATCAAGAGTCCCGAGCCAATAAAGACTGAGAAAATTGACTCAAGAACAAATTTAATTAGAGACTCCATTGTAGAATTAAAACCTAACCATTAATTGAGAAGCGATGGGAACGACGAAACCTGTGAAGGCGTAGAATTCATTGGGTGGGATGGCGAAGCAAACCAGATGGAGAACAATCCAGTGTATCCTGAAAGGAAAGTTCATGACTAGTCCGACAACTAAAACAACTAAAGAATGAGTAAATATTCGCCTGCGAAAGTTTTTCGATTTTATTGTATCTTTCTTTTCAAATTCTGATCGATCTAAATCTGATATGATAATGAAAAGAAAATCGAAAAAGCCAAAATAAAGATTCAGTATAAGAAAATGTCCCTATCTCTATTATATAACTATATTCTATATAAATATCTATTACCTTATCAATAATATAGGAAAATAATATAGGAAACTTATTTATTTATTTTTTAGTTATATAGCAAAACAAAATAAGATAGAAAAATTTCTAAGAGATTAGATGAATGAAATCTCAAAGGATCCAATGATTCGGTATATTATTCATCAATATCTCTTTTTTTTAATCCTTTTCTTTTATTCGCAAGGAGCCGGATGAGAAGAAACTCTCATGTCCGGTTCTGGAATAGAGGTGAAAGTGAGAAAAAATCATCAACTATAACCCCAAAAGAACCAGATTCCGTAAACAACATAGAGGAAGAATGAAAGGAATATCTTATCGAGGTAATCATATTGCTTTCGGTAGATATGCTCTTCAGGCACTTGAACCCGCGTGGATTACATCTAGACAAATAGAAGCGGGTCGGCGAGCAATGACACGAAATGTACGCCGCGGTGGAAAAATATGGGTACGTTTATTTCCAGACAAACCGGTTACGGTAAGACCTACAGAAACACGTATGGGTTCGGGGAAAGGATCTCCTGAATATTGGGTAGTTGTCGTGAAACCAGGTAGAATACTTTATGAAATGGACGGAGTAGGAGAAAATATAGCTCAAAAAGCTCTTTCAATAGCGGCTTCAAAAATGCCTATACGAACTCAATTCATTATTTCGGTATAGAAATGTAGAATGTAAAACCCACCCAAACCCAAGAAAAGGGCTTTTGGGGATAAAAAAAAATTGCAAATTTTTTTCTTTTTTTTTTTTTTTTGACAAACAATATCTCTTTTTTTTACTTCGCTTTTTGGCTGTATTCCAAGAATAGAAAAAAAATAAAATGATTCAACCTCAGACTCATTTGAATGTGGCGGATAACAGCGGGGCCCGAGAATTGATGTGTATTCGAATCATAGGAACTAGTAATCGACGATATGCTGAAATTGGTGACGTTATTGTTGCTGTGATCAAGGAAGCATTACCAAATACATCCCTAGAAAAATCAGAAGTGATCAGAGCTGTAATTGTGCGTACTTGTAAAGAATTCAAACGCGACAATGGCATGATAATACGATATGATGACAATGCTGCAGTTGTCATTGATCAAGAAGGAAATCCGCAAGGAACTCGAATTTTTGGTGCGATCACCCGGGAATTGAGACAGTTAAATTTCACTAAAATAGTTTCACTAGCACCCGAGGTATTATAAGATAGAAGTAAGATAGAAGAAGAGTCTGCGATATAGTTATAGTATACAATTTGAAGGAACCCGATTATGAAATAGATGAAATTAATTAGTAAATTTTGTGTGTCTGACGCATATATTAAAAAAAAAAGACCAAAGAGCATGTCAATATAAAAAATGAGAGGCAACAATAATTTTAGTTTATCATGGGTAGGGATACTCTTGCTGACATAATAAACTCTCTACGAAATGCTGCTATGAATAGAAAAGGAACGATTCGACTACCGTTTACTAATATCACCAAAAACATTATTAAAATACTTTTACGAGAAGGTTTTATTGAAAACGCCAGGAAACATCGCGAAAGCGACAAATATTTTTTGGTTTTAACCCTACGACATAGAAAAGGGCTCGATAGAACTAGTTTAAATTTAAAACGAATAAGTCGACCGGGTCTACGAATCTATTCTAACTATCAACAAATTCCTAGAATTTTAGGCGGAATGGGGATTGTAATACTGTCTACTTCTCGAGGTATAATGACAGACCGAGAGGCTCGACTAGAAGGAATCGGAGGAGAAATTTTGTGTTATATATGGTAATCTTTCTGATATCCGAATTTTTTTCGAAACTTCTTTTTTGTTTTTCACAAAACAAAAAAGAAAAAGAGAAAGGACGGGTTTTTAATCTCACTCCTCCTACATTAATTAGTTGATACTTTAAGTTAAGGAGGTTTTGCATGGAATGAAAGAACAAAAATGGATTCATGAAGGTTTAATTACTGAATCACTTCCAAATGGTATGTTTCGAGTTCGTTTAGATAATGAAGATTTCATTCTAGGTTATATTTCCGGAAGGATCCGGCGCAGTTTTATACGTATACTACCGGGGGATAGAGTCAAAATTGAAGTAAGTCGTTATGATTCCACTAGAGGACGTATAATTTATAGACTCCGCAACAAAGATTAGAATTATTAGGTAGTTTTTTCAACTTCAACATTCCTTTTATAGAGATCACTAGGGTTCAAATTGAAAGAAATTTAGTTTCTTCCAATAAGTATATTCGGCATTCAGTTTAGGAATGACAACGATGAAAATAAGAGCCTCTGTTCGTAAAATTTGTGAAAAATGTCGACTGATCCGTAGACGAGGACGAATTATGGTAATTTGTTCCAACCCTAGACATAAACAAAGACAGGGATAATCTTTCGAAAAGTTAATAAATAGAAATGAAATTTAAAATAAATAAAATATAAATGAAATTGAAAAGAGGTTTATAAAGACCCGATGTATAAAAAAAAGGATCTATTTTGACATGAGATGTAGATATCCATATATCTTTGACTTATATTTATGAGATAATAAAATATGGCCAAAACTATAACAAAAACCAGTTCTCGTAGGAATGTACGTATTGGCTCACGTAAGAATACACGTAGAATACCAAAAGGAGTTATTCATGTTCAAGCAAGTTTCAACAATACCATTGTGACTGTGACGGATGTACGGGGTCGGGTTATTTCTTGGTCCTCCGCCGGCACTTGTGGATTCAAGGGTACACGAAGAGGGACGCCATTTGCTGCCCAAACCGCAGCAGGAACCGCTATTCGTGCAGTAGTGGATCAAGGGATGCAACGAGCAGAAGTCATGATAAAGGGTCCTGGCCTCGGACGAGATGCAGCATTAAGAGCTATTCGTAGAAGTGGTATACTGTTAAGTTTCGTACGAGATGTAACTCCTATGCCACATAATGGCTGTAGGCCACCTAAAAAAAGACGCGTCTAAAAATAAACATTGAAGAGATTTCAAGAGAAATAAATAATTCAATGATTTGATCAAGTCCTATTACTATGGTTCGAGAGAAAGTCAAAGTATCTACTCGAACACTACAGTGGAAGTGTGTTGAATCGAGAACAGACAGTAAGCGTCTTGTTTATGGACGCTTTATTTTGTCTCCACTTATGAAAGGTCAAGCCGACACAATAGGGATTGCAATGCGAAGAGCTTTGCTTGGAGAAATAGAAGGAACATCTATCACACGTGCAAAATCTGAAAAAATACCACACGAATATTCTACCATAGTGGGTATTCAAGAAACGGTACATGAACTTTTAATGAATTTGAAAGAAATTGTATTGCGAGGAAATTTGTATGGAATTCAAAACGGGTCGATTTGTATCAAGGGTCCGGGATATGTAACTGCTCAAGACCTCGTCTTACCCCCTTCTGTCGAAATCGTTGATAATACCCAACATATAGCTATACTAACAGAACCGATTTATTTTTGTATTGAATTACAAATCGAGAGACATCGAGGATATCATATAAAAACACCCAACAACTTTCAAGAAGGAAGTTTTCCTATCGATGCTGTATTCATGCCTGTTCGAAATACAAATTATAGTATTCAGTCTTATAGAAATGGGAGTGAAAAAGAAGAGATACTTTTTCTCGAAATATGGACAAATGGAAGTTTAACTCCTAAAGAAGCA